TATTAATTATTATTAATATTTTTTCTTTTTATATGTTATTTTATCTGTTTTTTATCTTATTTTATGTTGTTTTGTAAATGTTTAAATGCAATTACTTCATTTATTCACTTGATCTTTTTTATCTCTATTTTCTATCAATAAAATTGGCTCAATAAAATCAGGTTTTGTTGTTATAGAACAAAATATTCTATATTTTATAGTAGCAATATTCTATAGTAGCAAAGCAATAAGAAATACGAATAATAAATTTTTTTTAAAATAAAAGTCTGAATAGACCAAAAGAGGGGGGAGGAAATAATAAAGAAAAATTTATACAAAGCTAGATATGAATCATCCACACCCTCTTTTTTGTATTTCATTAATTGAATTTTGTTTGATTAAGACTAAGTTCTGTAAAAACCCCCGCCTTCTTTAAAATATCATGAACAGTTGCTGTGGGTTGAGCTCCTTTTTCAAGGAAATAGAGAATGGCGGGAACATTTAAATAGGTTTGATTATTTATCGGATCATAAAAACCCACTTTTCGAAGATCTCTTCCCTCTCTTCGGGATCGAACATCAATTGCAACGATTCGATAAACGGCTCATTGGGATAGATGTAGTTAAATAATACCCCCCCCCCTAGAAACGTATAAGAAGTTTTCTCCTCGTACGGCTCGAGAAAAAAAATGATTAATTAAAAGTTATGTCTATGTATGGAATTATAATGTATGTAATTAGAATGTCAAAAAGATCCATAAACCAGCAAATCAATTAGACATTTAACCCCGTCTTTTTTTTTCGAAAAAAAAAAGAAGAAAAAAGCATTCGTACTCTCATAACTCAAGTCAAATAACTCTCAAAATGCTCAAAAAAATCCTTAGGCATTCTTTTATTGAGTGGTCTCTAACCCCCTTTTTTGTTTGTCTCGCTTAGAATCTATTTCGATTCTTCATTTTAATCTAGTTGTTGAGAAAATTGAAAAGGGTATTTCCTTGTTCTAGGATCTTTTATCTTTGCCTTGAATCATTGGGTTTAGACATTACTTCGGCGATATTTAATCATTTCAAAAATGGCAGCAACATGCCCTTTTTTCTCTCTTTTTTTTTTCTATCAAAGAATCATATGAACGATTAATTCCCGCATGATACACTTTTGATCGAAAGAGTTTTACCAATTCCAACAACTTTTCCTTTTGATTTGAAAATAGTTTGAATCGGATCCTTTCGATTTCTATATCACAAATAGACTTACGAAGTTGTTCCAACTTATTGATTTCCATTAACTAACCCTAGATCCTTGCCCCTGAAAAATGGATGTTTCTCTTCGAGCTCCATCCCGTACTATTTACATTACAACCCAACAAAAAGACGGATTATAATAGAACAAAGGATGTCGAGCAAAAAGCACCTTCATTTCTACATAACGGAAAGTGGTGGGTTTTGACATCCACAGCTGATCATGTCCTTCAAGTCGCACGTTGCTTTCTACCACATCGTTTCAAACGAAGTTTTACCATAACATTCCTCTAGTTTGGAGCATTGATTCAATTATGGAATCATGAATAGTCATTGGTTCAGTCGATACATAGTAATCTATCTATACTTTCTATATGAAATCAATTTCCTTCTATATGCTATATGAAATAAATAAATAATTTAGGAAGAAAAAGCCTCAATAAGAATTCAAACTACCCCATATTGTATGATTGTCTGAATGCAATATTTTTTTTTTTACTTTTATTATACTTTTCTATTCTAATTAAACTTTTCGATTCTAATAATAAAAAAAAATAAAGAATATCATTAATAATAATATTACGAAAATACTAATAATATCACGAATATTATAAATAACACAAATAAACTAATCTTTTTTAATCTACCGTGCATCTTCAAATAACCCGATAGATCAAATAACTCGCTAGAATAGATCCAGCAATCTCACGGTTGTTCGAGTGCCAATCTTAAGAAATCATTAAAAATCAAAAGCAAGAATCACATTTTCTCCAATACTTGACTGTTAGAAAGAAGGTTATTAAAAACAAAAAAAAGAGCAATTTAGATTCGGATATGGTTATTCTGATATATAAATAGAGTATGCTCTGGGACGGAAGGATTCGAACCTCCGCATAGCGGGACCAAAACCCGTTGCCTTACCACTTGGCCACGCCCCATTTGGATTTCTATTTGAAACTACTAAACACTAATATGGGTATTCCTTGTTCGTCAATTCCAGTTCCAAATAGCTATAGCTATGGAATGGATTAGATTCTTGCTACGATTTTTGCACGTATGGATAGAGAATTAAATCGAATTTATTGATCATTACATAGAATTCAATTAAGATATTGTATGAAAGTATGATTTCTTCTATTCTCTTGTAAGAATTGAAGGCTTTTTGATTGGGTGAGTTCAAAGAAGTATTGTTTAGTCTGCCTTATTCTCCTTTCTTAATTTTTTTACTTATATCAAAAAACATATTAATAACTCAATCAAAATTATCTCCAAGAACAAAATTTTGTTATGCTTAATATCTTTAATTTGATCTGTATCTGTTTTAATTCTGCCCTTTTTTCGAGTAGTTTTTTATTCGCCAAATTGCCCGAGGCCTATGCTTTTTTGAATCCAATCGTAGATTTTATGCCAGTAATACCTGTTCTCTTTTTTCTCTTAGCCTTTGTTTGGCAAGCTGCTGTAAGTTTTCGATGAGATCCTTAATACTGTCCTAGAAAAATTCATGAGTGATTCAAGAAAAAAAAATTCTAACAATTGAAAAGATCAGATAAGTCTTACACTATGAACGAACCCTCAATTCAAAGATTGAAATTCTTGGATAGCCCTGATAAATCTGGATCATCCCATTTCCTCATTCTGACCCTTTTCGCCGAAGAACCCTATTTAGATTAGATTAGAGTCCGCCACAATATATAATTGTTGGTATGAAAGAATTTTTTTTGTAATGAAAAACTCAACTCTTATTACAAGTGAATTTCTGAAAATTCTTTTCGATTTCTAGAAATTCTATAAATCACTTTATTTCTTGGTGTCAAAATCAAAACAAAATAGGATATGTGGTATAAAAACGGGGAATCTATTCTCTTCTTTTTACAAAAAAATTCTCTTGGAGATTGTGTAATGCTTACTCTTAAACTCTTTGTTTACACCGTAGTAATATTCTTTGTTTCTCTCTTCATCTTCGGATTCCTATCTAATGATCCGGGACGTAATCCTGGACGCGAAGAATAAAAAAGGGAGAGTTCCTTGCTTCATTTTTATAAATGGTATTAGGATTTGATCTATTCCACTACCAAAAACCGAAACGGAAAGAGAGGGATTCGAACCCTCGGTACGAATAACTCGCACAACGGATTAGCAATCCGACGCTTTAGTCCACTCAGCCATCTCTCCTAATTGAGAAAAGATAATTACTATGTTACAGCACGCAAAAATAAAGGCTTGAAAAAAGCCCTTTTTTACTTTGTTATATAGATTATGTTATATAGATTATTATTTATCTATATAGAGTATTATTAATCCATAGATATATAGATTCTAAATTTTATTATTATTATATAGATTGATTATATAGATATATCCAACTTTTATATAGAGATATAGAACTTTTATCAGTAATTCCATTTCATTTATATTATATTCTATATCATTTAGATTTTTAAATAAAACAAGGGCTCTAAAGAAATATCTCAAATAACAAAAAAAGAAAGAATATCGCTTTGATTTCGCGCAAAAGGGACTCTTTTATTTCCAATTTCCACGGACCGGCCTGGTCAGTACCCGGCCGGGCTCATTTTTTTATTTTCAACTCAAATAACTCATTTTTTCTATGATTCTGCGATCTGGCTTGTTGTAACAAAAAAATCTTGTTATTGCATTGAATCAACAATCAGAAGCAGAAGAAGTCCTATTTCCGTTCCTATGATATAGAATCAAAATATTATTTCTATTCTTTTTCTTTCTTCCTATTTCTTTTTATTTCCATTTATTTTATATTTTACTAGAATAACTAGAATAAATAATAAAAAAAACTATGGATTTTTGCACAATACATTTTTATGTTATTTATGTTATGACTAAATCCTTTTGTCGAATCCTATCTATCAAAACTCCTATAACACAAGTCTTCTGACAAAAGGTGTCAAGGCCATAATTTTCAGGATTTTTTAGGCTCCTATCTTGTAATCCTATCTTGATTACGCCCAATTCCCCTGTTCGACAAAGGGTCCCTTTATATACAATAAATACAATAATAGCATTGTAGCGGGTATAGTTTAGTGGTAAAAGTGTGATTCGTTCTATTAATCCCCCTAAGAGTTAAGGGGTCCCTCGGTTTGATTCATATTCCGAGCAAAAACTTTATTTCTTAAAAGGATTTAATCCTTTACCTCTCAACGAAAGATTTGAGGAAGAATATACATTCTCGTGATTTGGATCCAAGGTCCAATTAAATTATATATAATTTAAAAATTATATTCTAACTAAAAATTGAAAAATTGGATTATGAAATTACGAAACATAAATTTTTTTTTCAATTGGATCAATACTTCCAATTGAATAAGTATGAGGAAAAGATCCATGGATAAAGATAGAAAAGTGTATTTCTAATCGTAACTAAATCTTCAATTTTTTTGATGGGATAGATTGAAGCAAAATAGCTATTAAACGATAACTTTGGTTTACTAGAGACATTTACATCTTGTTTTAGCTCGGCGGAAACAAAATGCTTTTCCTAAGGATTTTCTCAAATAGAAATAGAGAACGAAGTAACTAGAAAAATTGTTCTATTCTAATCCCACTCTTCTAGAAGGATCATCTAGAAAGCAAATTGTTTTGAATGCATTCAGACAGAAAAGCTAACATAGATGTTATGGGCCGAATTCTTATTTCATTTCGTTCCTGCCTTATCTTTATTCTTTATCTTATTTATATTCTATTTTATTTATTTCTTTTTTCTATTTATCCATCTTCCATAAAGGAGCCGAATGAAACCAAAATTTCATGT